AAGAATATTTTTTTTATTGGGGCGATAGTTCTGAAAAGACAAATTGCCCATTTTTTCTTTCAGCTCCGGAGAAATACGATCGGGAGGGGCTAATTCAAACCCCTCTGGTAAAATAAGAACAGCCCCCACATTCAAACCCCCCTTTTTACCATTAGCAAGAACTTGTTTCAGTTGCATATCATAAGGAATTCGAACTACTGCTTCAAATACAGTATCAGGAAGTACTGCTTGTGGAACTTCAATCTCCACGGGCTTATTAGCTAAATGACAATTGGCACATACAATACGCCCAGTTGCTTCTCGTGGATTTTCATAACCCTGCTGTGCAAAAATGGGATATGCACTTGAAATGGATGTCCAAGTTATGATATATATCATAAGCGATACGGAAATAGATCGAGTAATCCGTTCCTTTATCCAAGAAAAAGTATTTCTAGTTTGCATGGTCCAATCATTAATCCCCAAATTTCTACAATAAATTGGGTAGGTTGCTAGTATAGTTCCCTATCCACGATTCTGCTATTTACTGGAATTATAAAATAATATAGAAAAAATCCCCCCGATGGGTAGAAATACAACCGAAATATGTACGTTTTTCAATGCCTTGTTTATGTACAATTACAAAGTAACAAACGTTCTAATCGGATTAGATTAATATAAGTGGATCGTTTATCAGTCATTCATTGAATGATAAATAACTACAAGTGATGGAGATAGACGATTTAAATAACGGAAAATCCAATATTTAAAAATAGTATCGAGAATGACTGGAAAAGTGGAAACAAGACCAGATATGATTTGATCATTATGAACAAACCCAAAATCTTTGTAGACAGAACCAATCATCAGTTCCCAGCCGTGTGGTGAATGGAATCCGATACATAAATCAGTTAATAAAAGAATAGAAAAAGCCTTGACTGTGTCGCTTAAGTTATATAGGAATTCCTGAGTCCAAGAGTTAAGAATTACAAGTTCCTCATTACCCAAAATAGAATAACCGCTTAGAATAACAAAACAGATTATATTTGTCGAGAAGTGCAAAATTGTATGGATACGATCCTCGTTGTGTATCTTGATTAATTGGATCGTTTCCATGTGGATTCCGATATGAAGTTTTTGTAGATGTATCTCCGAGTATTCCTTGATCATTTCCTCCAAGAAGAGGAGTTCCTCTAATTTTATGAATTTTTCTACAATACTCTTTTCTTGAATATCATTCAAGAAAATTTCGGATTTCCCGAGATTCCACCAATTAGTAACCCAAGATTCGATATTTTTATTAAATGAGAGAGAAACCCACCAGGGTAAAAATACTAGAAATACAAGATAGAAAAGAGGAGTGAATGCTTTCTTTTTTGTCATTTTTTCATCTATCTGTGAAGTGAATTGTTAATCAACCCACCCCATTCGTCGACTCTATGCGATCTAATAATTCTTTCACACATGAGTTCTATACAAAGGATCGAGCGTATGAATCCATTTTTTTGTTATTTTTTGGTTAGTCTTTGAATCTAGAAAGAATACAGAAATAGACTAAGAAATTGATTTGAATAAAGAAATAATAAAAATATCTTTTTAGATATCTCAATTGGGCAAATTGGATTAAGTAATGAATATTATTCAGATTTTGAGATGAAAGAACTTCCCTTCCTATTTTCTATCAAAATATCCAATATTTCGAAAAAATGGAACTAATTATCCATAGTCAGGAATAGTAGAATTGACGGAAAGATATTGTGATAATCAAACCAAATGAGTGGTAAAACAAAAGTTGGCTAGTTATCATTATTACGAAATCCAATTTTTGGTCATTAAAGACCATAATAGTATAGAAGGGATCAAAAGAAAACAAGGAAGGATTGATTGACAAATAGATAAAAAAAAGAATTTACAAGTTACAAGATATAATGTATAAATTCCAATTATCAAAATACTTCAATTGGTACACGCAAGAAATAGGCCAATTCGGCAGCTTTTTGTTCAATTTCTCGTGGAGTCAAATTCTCATCAGTACGGGTCAAGGGAATGGCCCCTTGGCCTCTTATGTCCATATAAAGGACACGGCGAGCATAAATACCCTCTTTAACTTCTATTCTAACGGACTGAATATCTTTTATAAGGAATTGGAGGAATATGCGACGATTTTTTCCAGGAAATCCCCAACGAAAAATACATACTATTCCTTCCTTTTTATCGAATCGATCATAACCACTACCTACATTCCAGGAAATTGTGCACCACAAATAGGAACTAATAAAGAGACCCGCAATTCCGTAGAAAGACATCACGATTCCTTGTGGGAAAAAAATGATTTGCTGGGACGGAAAAAAAGATATCAAATTTTTACCAAAATAACTGGAAATTCCAACCAATAAGAATCCTAACGAACCTAAAAAAAGGATAAAGGCCCAGCAGAAATTACTTATTTTTCGAGATCCCCTTATAAATTCTATCCATATATGTTCTGATCGCCAACTCATACTTGATCCGATTTAATTTT